GGAACTGCTATGTAGGCTTTTGTTTACCGAGGGTTCGAATCCCTCTCTTTCCGGTTTGTGTTAAATTCCCAATTTTCTTTTTATTAACAATGAAAATATAGATAATGAATAATACTATTCCAACAGTTAGACCCCTCTTTGCTATAGATTCTTTATTTCTAATTATTGTGCCACAAAAACTACTAGAAAATTAAATATTCTAAAAATTAGACAAGGAATGAGAATGTTCCTTCGATCTATGATACATATATAATCAAAATAAAAAAGGGATCCAACTCCCATTTATCTTACTTACCCTTTGGTTAATTTACTTCAACAAAAGATAATAAAATGAAAATTTTCCAAACCTTTTCTTTTTTAGTTCTTTCTTTTTATTATTAGTTAGGGTTAAGTCTGACGTGAATAATATTCTACGACTAACAATTCATTTATTTTCAAACCAACCCACTTACTATCTATTATTTGATTGACTAATCCTTTATATTGAAATGGATGAAGGGTCAAATGACTTGGCAATTCTTCATGAGGAGATGAATCCAGAGATTTTTGAATCAGACCTCGTGATTTTTGTTCTGTCTTCGCCGTAATAATATCTTGTGGTTTGCAACGATAACTTGGTATATCTACTATATGGCTGTTAACTAAAATATGTCTATGGTTAACTAATTGGCGGGCTGCAGGAATAGTCGAAGCCATACCCAATCGAAAAAGTATGTTATCCAAACGCATTTCAAGTAATTGTAGTAAAACTCGACCTGTTGACCCTTTTGCTTTTCCAGCAATACGAACATATTTAAGTAATTGCCGTTCTGTAAGGCCATAATGAAAACGCAACTTTTGCTTTTCTTCTAGACGAATACGATATTGAGATTTTTTCCCCAAACGCGGTTGGTTTCTAAGGCCAGTTCCGGCTCTAGGCCCTTTATTAGTTAGTCCTGGTAACGCTCCCAGACGGCGTATTTTTTTGAAACGAGGTCCCCGGTAACGCGACATAAAGACTCCTTATGGTTATTTCAAATGAATTTGATTCTTCTTTTTTTCAGTAATTTTTTATTTTTTTAACTCTAAACTAAAACGGAACTAAAAGAAAATGAGATTAATTGGATAAATATACAGAGCCCCTTCTAATGTCTATTATAGGAAAAGGATTCCCTTTCCTGACACCTGACAGGGTTGGAAGCTCTTATAACTTAAGAAATTTCTAATTTTTGTATTTGGAAGGGGTGGACGATACCCTTTCAACATTCTTTAATTTCAAAGGGGCAGTTTCAATCATGGAAAAGTTTAATAAATAGGAAAAAGCCGGCTATCGGAATCGAACCGATGACCATCGCATTACAAATGCGATGCTCTAACCTCTGAGCTAAGCGGGCTCACATAGCATTCATTTTCTATGCATAGTAATTCAATAAAATAACAATACACTAAAGTAGTGTTATCTTATTTACTAATTAATATTTCTTATCTAATCAGGATTCAATCCTAGATAAAAGAATAGAATATCAAATTTGAACTCAAATTTAACTAATTAAAAATCAAATAAATTATTAATATTATATAAATATTATATAACAATATAACATAATAGCATAACGATTAATAGAATGATCCAAAACATAGAAGTTGAATTTCTTTATCACGAATAAGTTGATAATATTATCAATATTTAATTGGGTATATTATTAGATATTCATAAACAAAAGGTATATTATTAGAAATGACATTTGATAGAATTTGCAATCTATTACACTTCTATTTTATTAGATATTATCTAGGAATAATTTGTTATAACTAATGAAGCATTCTTCCGCTTTCATTCATTTTCTTCATAAGGATATAAGTAGTAAATGCGGAAATTAAGACGATAAAAAAAATCGACCGTTCAAGTATGTAAAAGGTTACGGGACGAGTGACAGGTATATATTGAATTATGGATACAGAAATGATACAATCCTATTTAGTTTTAGTTGTACCAAATACCAACTAAGGGTTTCCTAGAGAGGATTGGTAAGAAATCAAGGCGGAGCGACCTCACAATAAACTACTAATCTAAAAACAAAAAGAGGGGATATGGCGAAATTGGTAGACGCTACGGACTTAATTAGATTGAGCCTTGGTATGGAAACCTACTAAGTGATAATTTTCAAATTCAGAGAAACCCTGGAATTAATAAAAAGGGCAATCCTGAGCCAAATCCTATTTTTTGAAAAAGCAAAAAGAAAAGGCTTAGAAAGAAATAAAGGATAGGTGCAGAGACTCAACGGAAGCTGTTCTAACAAATGGAGTTGATTGCGTTGGTAAAGAAACCTTTCTACCAAAAATTCAAAAAGGATGAAAAGGAGGGTTATATACAGACTGTATCAAATGATTCACCCACAGCCTGTAGATCTTTTCACGAACAGATTAATCGCACGAGAATAAAGAGAGAGTCCCGTTCTGCATGTCAATGTCGACAACAATGAAATTTATAGTAAGAGGAAAATCCGTCGACTTTAAAAAT